ATAATTGGTTTATATAAATCCTTCTTGGATGAAACCACAATGAAAAATGCCATTGCCAAAGGGTGACAAGGTAACATTTCCATTTATTCATGAAAAGAGACGTCCCTTTTGAAGCCAGAATGGATTTTCTTTGATACCTAATAGAATGCATGCAAGGTTCCTTGACCAACCATAGGTTCGCCTGAAAATCCTTAACCTTAACAAAGACGTTTACAAGACGTTCTATTTTTCCATAGAAATGGATTCGTTCAAGAAGAACTCCAGAAGATGTTGATCGTAAATGATAAGATTGGTTACGTAAAAAGACGAAAATGGATTCGTATTCACATACATGAGAATTATATAAGAATAAGAATAATCTTTGATTTCTTTTTGAAAAAGAGGAACTTACTTTCTTTGGCGTAATAAGACTATTCCAATTACAATACTCATTGAGAAAGAATCGTAATAAATGCAAAGAGGAAGCATCTTTTACCCAATAGCGAAGAGTTTGAACCAAAATTTCTACATGAACAAGGTGGGGTATTAGTATATCTAATACAAAATTTAAATGTGGAAAATTGTCCTCTAAAAAGGGAAATATTGAATGAATTGATCGTAAATTCTGAGATTTTACTATCTTTTTCTTTTTCCCTTCTAGACAAGATATTAATCTTAAATTAAATGGAATTTCCACAATAAAAGCAAACACCTCTGATATGATTTGAGAATACAAATTCTTGTTGCGCGCCAAAAACAGATTTTGGTTAGAATCATTAGGAGAAATAACCAAAAAATTCTGTTGATACATTCGAGTAATTAACCGCTTCACAATCAGTAAACTGGATTTATTCTCATAACCCGGATCTTCCGACAAACTTGATCTACTACAACCACGATCATGAGCAAATGCATAAATATACTCCTGAAAGAAAAGTGGATATAGGAAGTCGTGTTGTTCAGATCTCTCTAGCTGTAAATATCTTTGGATTTCCTCCATTTGAAATTCGATTTGAAACAAAGGTAGAAGATTTGGGGGGTTATCAAATGATACATAGTGCGATACAGTCAAAACAAGGTATTCTAGTAAGAATAGATACCTCGGAGGCAAGTAAACTTATCAACAGATTCTCTACCCTCCCTTTTTCCATTCATTTGATTTAATTCATCCATGTTTATAGGATAACAAGATGGTTAGAAATCTTTTATTTTTTAAACCCAATCGCTCTTTTGATTTCGGAAAAAACTTTCTTTATCAATATACTACTTCTTTTACACACACATTTTCATTCCATAATAGAGAATGCCAATAATTAGGATTCATTAAAAAAATATAGAATCCACTCGTGGGGGAAACATCCTTCCCGTATCAGGCACTAATCCATTTTTAACGTCTAATTAGATCGGGAAATTATTCAAATTAAGAACAGAAGCTGGTTGCTTTTTCTTTCTGATAATTAATTGAAGCCATAGGGCCCCTATCCATTTATTCATTCGACCCAACTTTATTTTGTTCCGTTCCAAGAATTCAAATTCGAACAAGGTTTTCTGCCGATCCGATAAGAATGAAATATCCTCAGAACTCTCCATTGATACGACATGCTATTTTTTCCATTTATTCCTTTTCAGGATCAGTCGTGGTCTTCCAAACTTTACCAATGGTATGGACGAATTTCTCACTTCATCCAAATGTGTAAAAGATTCTAGCCGCACTTAAAAGCCGAGTACTCTACCGTTGAGTTAGCAACCCCGAAAAAAATCTATTTAACTAAAGACAAAGAGAAAGGAGATTGTAGGAACTAATCCAACCCTTGAGATAACAAATCCAAAAAATGGATTTCCTAATGGATTCGAAACATAAAAATCAAAATACAATAAATTCTCAGATAAAAGAAAAAACTATAAAGAATTATAAAAATTGATAGAGCCCCTCTTATGTTATCTTATCTACCTTATTTTTTAATCAAAAAACCTCTTGTATCAAAGAAAAAAGAAAGCATCATTTGATTTTGAATAAGTTAAAAAAAAACCTTTGGCGCGGAAATAAATAGATCCGATTCACTTAATCACGATGAATTATAAATTATATTTGTTCGATGCACTGTTGTCAATATAAATATTGAGAAAAGAATACAGTGGAGAAAATAAATTGCATTGAAATATTTTTTTTTTTCAACTCTTTCAATTTCAAAATGCAATAATATTCAAAATTATCTTCGATTGATACTACATATCTAATTTACATCTACATAGATAGAAAAAGTAAAAATGGAAAAATAAGAAGAATTGAGAAAAATATCGGATTTTTTAGTCCATAATCAATAACATATTTATCTTTCATCAATCTAAGTGGAATAAGCAAAGTGAAATACGAATACAGCAAAAAAAAAAAAAGGGGGGGGGGGATCCATTTGTATATAACTTTGTATAATTTTTCTCTAACTTGTTTTTTGATCCCCCCTTAGGTATTTATTTAATTGAATTTCAGTTGATTAGACGAAAGTTCCTTAAAAACTTCCGCTTTCTTTAAAAGATTCTGAACAGTTCCTGTAGGTTGAGCACCTTTTTCAAGGAAATATAGAATAAGAGGAACATTTAAATAAGTTTGATTCTTCATTGGATCATAAAAGCCCACTTTTCTAAGATCTTTTCCTTCTCTTCGGGATCGAACATCAATTGCAACGATTCGATAGACGGCTCATTGGGATAGATATAGATGAACAATACCCCCCCTAGAACCGTATAGGAAGTTTTCTCCTCGTACGGCTCGAGAAAAAATGATTTGATTCGAAGTTTTGTCTATGTATGTAATTCTATTAAATTAAATGACAAATTCTCTTATAAAATCAATTAGACTATGATTCTAGTCTTTTTTCTTCTTGAAAATCAAAAAGAAACCATTCGTACTCATAACTCAAGTTAGATAACTTTCAAATAGCTCAAACGAAAAATCTTTAACCAATGTCATTTATTGAGTAGTCTTTACCCCCTTTTGTTTGTCTCGTTTAAAATTTCATTTGTTTAGATTTTTTAGTCTAATCCAGTTATTATATTAAGACTATCGAGACAATTAAAATGGTGTTTCCTTGTTTTTAGATCCTTTATCTTTATTTTTAATCCTTGGGTTTAGACATTACTTCGGTGTTTCTTAATCCTTTCAAAATGGCAGCAACAAACCCTTTTTGTTTTGATTTCTTTCGATCAAAGAATCCTATGGACAGTTGATTCCCGCGTGATACACTTTGAATCGACAAAGTTTGATCAATTCCAAGAAGTTTTGTTTTTGAATTGGAAACTTGTTCGAGTTCAATTCTTTCGATTTCTATCTTTTGGAAGATACATTTACGAAGTTGTTCCAATTGATTGACATTAACCCTAGATCCTTGCCCCTGAGAAAGGAATTAATCCTTTCTACTCGAGCTTCATCGTGGACTATTTTATTTACAACCCAACAAAAAATGAAGGGTTCAAGTGTAACAGAACAAACAATGTCGAGCCAAGAGCACCCTCATTCCTAGACAAATTGAAAATGGTGGATGAAAAAATCCACAACGGATCGTGTCCTTCAAGTCGCACGTTGCTTTCTACCACATCGTTTCAAACGAAGTTTTACCATAACATTCCTCTAATTTGGAACCGGTATGGAATTGATTCAATTATGGAATCATGAATAGTCATTGGTTCAGCTGTCCGTAGACATCGTAATCTAGACTTTTTCTTCTATATATGAATATATGATATGTGCAACTATTTTTCTGAAAAAGTCTTCTTAGCAAGACAGCATTTTGAACATACATAAATAATATTATAGATATAGATAATAGACAGAACTAGAAATATATACACAAATAACTTCGAAAATCTCTATCTTCAAGTGACTCATATAGAATAGATTGAAGTATTTCTTACTTTTTCAAAGATTCTACTTACCAAGGAATCATTAAAAATATTTCTAATTCAAATTTTAAAAAGTGTCTTATTTAGACATCATTATATTATTTAGAAGTCTTTCTTTTTGAATTAACTGATCACTGATTTACATTTATTTTAAAATAGATAAATCGATCAAAGAAAAAAATCCTATTTTTTTTCATGAGATGTATAAAAAAATGATGTAAGTTAAGATTTGAATCTTTATTCTTTTCGTCTGATTACGAAACTAAAAATAGAAAAAAATAGGGAAGGATTTTCGTATGTATCAAATAGACTGAACAGTTGTCATTATTATAGATATTCTATAATATAGAATTTATATAATTTAAGGAATTACAAACCTTTTTCACAAAAACCAAAAAATTTATGTCATTGAAATAGAACAATACATACCGTATAAGCTAAACATTTCCTCATTTTATATGAATATATATATATATTATTTGATTATTTGATATGGATTTTGTTTAACATAGAGTTGGGTAATCTTTCATTTCAAAAATCGACTCTTGTCATATTCATAATAATCAAAAGGAGGGATGGGATAAATAATCTCTGCCTCAACCGTTATATATATTTCCGATTTTTCATTAGAGCCAAAGACGAAATACCTAAATAAAATGAGATTCAAAGAAAAAACATTTGTCCCGTATCATATCATATTTATATATTATATATAACTTGATCATTTGTTAATGAGATTCAAACAGAAACAGATATTTCTATGGATTAACTCCTATTCACTCTCCTACTTCTTTGCTATGGCAAAGGTGTAGCCTAAAAAAATGGATATGCGCTGGGACGGAAGGATTCGAACCTCCGAATAGCGGGACCAAAACCCGATGCCTTACCACTTGGCCACGCCCCATTTCAATTTCTAATCTACACCAAAAAACAATAATATTGGTATTGGTTGTTTGTCAACTCCAGTCCAAAGATCTAGATATCTATAGAATAGGTTGGTACTGGGATTTTGATACATATAGATATAGAATTCAACTTAATTTATTGATCATTACATATAATTCAATTAAGATATTGTATGAAAGTATGATTTCTTCTATTCTCCTTTGAGAATTGAAGGATTTTTGATTGGGTCGGTTCAAAGGAAAAGAAGGATTTTTTGTTTCCCTTACTTACTTTCTTCCTTTTTCCTTATATCAAAAATTCAATCAAAATGCAATTATCTCGAAGAACAAAATGTCTGTTATGCTTAATATCCTTAGTTTGATCTGTATTAATTCTGCCCTTTATTCGAGTAGTTTTTTCTTCGGCAAATTGCCCGAAGCCTATGCTTTTTTGAATCCAATCGTAGATGTTATGCCAGTCATACCTCTGTTTTTTTTTCTCTTAGCTTTTGTTTGGCAAGCTGCTGTAAGTTTTCGATAAGATCCTTAATAAGAATATAAGAATATCCTAGAAAATGCACGAGTTCTTCGAGAAAAAAATCTAACAATTGATAAAATCAAATAAGTTTTAGAGTCTGAATCCTCGATTCGCACACTGAAATTCTTGGACAGTCGCCATAAGTCCGGTTTACCCCCATTTCCTCATTTTTGACCCTTTTTCCTGTGAAAGACCCTATTAGATTAGGGTCTCCCACAATATCGAATTTGGGTAGAAACAAAAATTTTTGTTAATGAAAAACAATAGGCTAGGGTATGTGGTAGAAAAACGGAAGATCTATTCTCTTTTTTTTTTCCAAAAAATAATCTTGGAGATTGTGTAATGCTTACTCTGAAACTCTTCGTTTATACCGTAGTGATATTTTTTGTTTCTCTCTTTATCTTTGGATTCCTATCTAATGATCCGGGGCGTAATCCTGGCCGTGAAGAATAAAATCCAAAGGATTTCCTTGGTTAAGTTTCAATTTTTTCTTAGAATTTTTTCTATTCCACGCGTTTAAATAAGATTTTCAAAAATTGAAAAAATAAATAAATCAAGGCATCAACGGAAACGGAAAGAGAGGGATTCGAACCCTCGGTACGAATAACTCGTACAACGGATTAGCAATCCGACGCTTTAGTCCACTCAGCCATCTCTCCCACTTGCAAAAGATAATTTCTACATTAGACATAATGTAAGAAGTCTTTCTTTCTCTCTCTTCTTTCTCTATTCTATTATATATATAGATATATAGATATAGAGAGAGATCCACAAATCACGCATTTCCGTTATCTAAAAGAGGGGCGCGCCAACAATTGAACGAAAAAAAATGAAAAGGAAGACCGCTTTTTTTTGTTTATTTTGGTCGAAAAGTCCTTCTTAGTTCTTATTCTGATGGCCTGCCTAGGTATTGTCCAGGTCGGGCTTTTTTTGTTCGAACGAATTCTAGATAAATAATCGTTTAAATATCTGATTTGAAAACAAAAATTGTTTTTTTATTCTATTATCTAGTAATTAATTATTTAATTTAATAATATTAATATTTTCAATTTATATTATTATATTCAATTGAATATTTTATATTCAAGCATTCAAGCAACAAGAATAAAGAAGAAAGACTATTTACATTCTTTTTCTTGTTCTATTTTACTATTTTATTTTCCGAACTAAAACAGAAACTATTTGATTCTTCCACAATGCATTTTTCTGTTATGATTTTAGTGTTTTTTTTTGATCCGTATCTATCTTCTTCAGCAAAAGAGAAAACATTTAATGTAAATGAAACCTCTTTTCGGAATCTCATTAACTATTCAATTTTGATTTCCCCACGAAAAAGTTCAACACTCTCATTTTGATGATTCTTTGATGGTTCTATCTTTAACTCAATTATCTTGTTCGACAAAAGACCTTTTTGTATACAATAATCATATTGTAGCGGGTATAGTTTAGTGGTAAAAGTGTGATTCGTTCGATTAACCCTTTAATAGTTAAAGGGTCTTTCGGTTTTATTCATATTCCGATCAAAAACTTTATTTCTTAAAAGGATTTAATCCTTTATCTCTCAATGCGAAATTCGAGAAAAAAAATACGCATTATCGTAATTTGTATCCATGAGTCAATTAAATTATAAATTGAAAAAGTTGGATTATAAAATTGCGAAACATAATTTTTGAATTGGACCAAGACTTCCAATTGAATAAGTATGAGTAAAGGATCCAGGGCTGAAGATAGAAAGTAAATTTCTAATCGTAACTAAATCTTCCACTTTTTTTTTAGAATTCTAAAAAAAAAATGGAAGCAAAATAGCTATTCAACGATATCTTTAGTTTACTAGAGACATCAGTGTATTGTTTTAGCTCGGTGGAAACAAAATCCTTTTCCTTAAGATCCTTTCAAATAGAAATAGAGAACGAAGTAACTAGAAAGATTGGTATAATCACCTTCTTCTAGAAGGATCATCTAGAAAGCGACTCATTTTGTTTGTATTCAGACAAAAAGCTGACATAGGTGTTATGGGTATAATTTTGTTCATTTTGTTCACATCTTAGATCTAGGAATTTACTCATCTTCCATAAAGGAGCCGAATGAAACCAAAGTTTCATGTTCGGTTTTGAATTAGAGACGTTCAAAGCGCTGAATCGACGTCGACTATAACCCTTAGCCTTCCAAGCTAACGATGCGGGTTCGATTCCCGCTACCCGC